CAAATCTTGTTTGTCGATAGCCTCGGACCAATCAATCGAATATTGATTAATACGTAATCGATTGAACACTACTTGAAAACGGTTCTTCTGTTCAGAAACGAAATGTTCCAAATGTTCCTGGAAATTCTTGCTCCCATTGGAACATTTGTATCTATATGCATCAGGATCCCGATTCATGGATCTCTCGGTTCGAGAAATAAGAGGATCAAACCATTTCTTCTGACTCTTTTTCAAATTCGATAAATGTTGGTTGATCGTATATTTCATTATAGTTATATGATTCAGAGTATCATTTCCTATTCGATCCCTTTGAATTCCATATTCGAAGTTGCGATCGGATCTATTCATTAAAAAGAATCGATTCGATACATTTCTTATGTACCCATAGGTGCTATATTGGATTTGAATCAGATTTCGGATCAATCTATATTGATTGACTGCCTCCATTATGTTGTTGCTAGCAAATACCGCTGTTTTTAGTTTTGGATCTTCCAAATCATTCCCGCAGTAGATCCGGACCGATTTTTTTCTGATCCTTCGATAAAAAGATTCATTCTCTTCATAAAAAAGAGGAGGTAGAACCAATAAAGATTTCTTTTTCGATTCATCCCTGGAGTTGAATACCTCATTCAAGAATTTTTTTTGATCCAACCCGTAGGAATCAATAGAAAAGGCAAATCCCCTATGATACACCAGATCCGGCTCGGTTATTGATAGAGTGAATAGATCTGCCATTTCTTGAAATCTCTCTTCTGATTCAAAATCGTGGTGTAACGTGTATCCCCCTTTGTTCCGGTCATGGAATAGATGAAATAAATCAAAAAATGGATTTTTTTTCAAGAATGAAATCTTATTGGAACTGTCCATATCCGGTTCATCCTTCGGAACCATATCACATCCCGGATCTGATGAAATAGGATGAATTGAGGCGGTATTTTGTAAATACGTAATTATCTTGAATATATCAACCATTTCTTTATTTTCCGATCGCCTGGAAGGGACAAAAGAAACATCTTGTTTTTTCTTCAAAAATTTCTGATCTCTAGTGGACCTCTCAGTAGGATTCGAACCCAGATGAAGTTCTGACCATCTGTCAGAGAAAAAAGAACGAATTGATCTTGTAGGATTCCCAAGAAATTCTTCGATTTCTTCCGGAAGCAGATGATCATTCATCTGCTTCTCACGTTCCGTGAATAGCCGGGACATTGAGGAAGATCCAAAAAGGCATTTCGGGAATCGATCTGATTCTATCTCTGTTCGTTCCGTTTGAAGAAAGGAAGGATCCAAAAGAATCGATCTTTCTTTTAGTTGCTGAATCTCTGTTTGATCGATCAATGTGTGATATTCCGAATCCTCATTTCTAATGGAATCGAAATGATCTATGGATTGATCAGAAGATCCTTTCAATTGGCTAGAATCCCTTACTTGAACGAAAATAGATCTTGTGGAATCATATTGAATATTTGACAATACATTCCGTACCTTGCTAAAAAACCGATCCTTGTTTACCAACCACACATTGTCTAACCAAATCAAATTATCTCTCGATACGTTCCTCAAAAAATCCGATTCGTGCTGATTCTTCCCCCAACTAACGAAGAGATCTTGGCGGAATTGCCACATATGAAATTGAGCACAATTTTGCAAAGAAATACCCCACTTGTTTCTCGAGAAGAGATGGGAAACATGCTCAATATCATTTGATTGAATAGTTGCCTCAGCTCCTTGTTGTTTGAAGAAAACCTCCCCTTCAATTGGTCTTTTTTCACGAAAAGCAGACATGAGATAACAAATCAAGTCTTTCCCTAAGATTTCGAATAGCTGTCCCGAATTCAAGTTGATTATGTTTCGCTTCTTCCTCGGAGAAAGACGATCAAACAATTCCCAATCATGGTCCTTGCGGATCGGATCATCCGTATAGGATAAAAAAAGAAACTCCAGATATTTGCTATCTTTCTCTTTGAATGAGATCTCAATTCCAGCTACGGTTTCATTAGATATCTTACAACTAGAATCCCTCTTTTTTCCGATCCGGTTCCTCCACCACCGCGAACTCCGGTTAGATTCAGGCATGATACACTTTTTATTTATTGGGAGAACCCAAGTACTCTCTTGCGGATCCATGAAACAACTCTCAGAAATCTTTTTCCCTTTTGGAAGATACAGGAGCGAAACAATCAACCTATTGATATTGGAAGACCAAAAAGATTCTTCCAATGTCTCATTTCTGGGTCCAATGGAATTCATAGGTATAGGAAGAATAGGTATAGGAAGAAGCCCCATCAAATAGAGATTTTTTCTTTCGACCATCTTTCGATTGTTAATACGAGATATAAGGACCGCTACTACAAGCAGTACTACACCTTTGATCGTGAAATATCGATTGCTTGTTGAACCCCGTGAATCACGTGAAAGTAGGATACTCCAAATTCGGGGGTCAAAGAGTTTCATAAAACGTTCTTGGTGGAAAAAAATGTGAGTGAAAGATCCCACTGAATCG